GATAAATTCTTGTCAAGATGAATATTCCACGATCCAAGACCCCAATGATTTTTTTTGCTTATAAAGAATCTGGGGTTTATAATCCATCGATGTAATGGGATGTGCTGGACTCCCTTTTGTTTCTTTTTGTAATGAGAAAAGGCCTACTTAACTCAGTGGTTAGAGTATTGCTTTCATACGGCGGGAGTCGTTGGTTCAAATCCAATAGTAGGCAGACCTATTTAGATACCATTGACTCCGGTATCTAATAAGTTTTTATACCCGTCCTCTTTTTCTTTTCTTTTTTTTTCTTTTTCATCCTATCTCGCGTTCATGTCATTTTTTATTTTCTAAATTCTTCGTTGCATTAGAATCCGATTCCGTATTTGACTCTATTCAATCAACCGGTAGAATCAGAATGAAGGGCGTATAAATAGAACTTATGTTTATGCAAAAGCTCCGTGGGTTCCTCTATTTGGACGTACTAACTAGTTACGAAATAGGATTGATAGCCTTTAATCGTGTCCTAGCTCGTTTGAGAGCTAGATTCGCCTCGATTCTTTGCCTTTTGTCCTCAGCTTTCCTCAAGCTATCTTCCGCTATTTCAAGAGTTTGCTGAGCTTCTTGTGGATCAATGTCACTACCTTTTTCCGCAGCAGTTGCTAAAACAGTGATCTCATTATTGCCGATTCTAGCAAAACCGCCCATCAGAACTATCGTGAACCATTGGTCGTTAAGGCGTATTTTCAAAATACCTATATCTAGAGTTGTGGCAATAGACGCGTGGTTTGGTAATACGCCAATTTGTCCACTATTAGTAGGTAAAATGATTTCTTTCACTTCTGAATCCCAAAGAATTCGATTAGGGGTCAGTACACAAAGATTGAAGGTCATTTCTTCAAATTACTCTCCTTTTCTAACTTCGTAGCCTTCGCAGTAGCTTCATCAATGTTACCTACCAAATAAAAGGCCTGTTCGGGAAGACCATCAAATTCTCCGGAAAGAATCAAATGAAACCCTCTAATTGTTTCTGCCAGACCAACATATTTACCCGTAGAACCTGTAAAGACTTCTGCTACAAAAAAGGGTTGTGATAAGAAACGCTCAATTTTTCGTGCTCTTGCTACGGTTAAGCGATCCTCTTCGGATAATTCGTCCAATCCAAGGATAGCTATAATGTCCTGAAGTTCTTTGTAACGTTGTAAAGTTTGCTTCACTCTTTGCGCAATTTCATAATGTTGATCGCCGACGATCCGAGGTTGAAGCATAGTTGACGTTGAGTCTAAAGGATCTACTGCTGGATAGATACCTTTGGCAGCTAATCCTCTTGATAGTACGGTAGTAGCATCTAAATGTGCAAATGTCGTGGCAGGAGCAGGATCGGTCAAATCGTCCGCAGGTACATAAACTGCTTGAATAGAAGTGATGGACCCCTTTTTTGTAGAAGTAATTCTTTCTTGTAAAGAACCCATTTCGGTACTAAGGGTGGGTTGATAACCCACAGCGGAAGGCATTCTACCTAATAAGGCAGATACTTCGGATCCTGCTTGGACGAAACGAAAGATATTGTCGATAAATAAAAGTACGTCTTGTTCATTAACATCGCGGAAATATTCCGCCATAGTTAGGGCAGTCAAACCAACCCTCATACGAGCTCCCGGCGGTTCATTCATCTGACCGTAGACTAGAGCTACTTTTGATTCCGAAACTTTTTGTTCATTAATTACGCCAGACTCTTTCATTTCCATGTAAAGATCATTTCCTTCACGAGTACGCTCACCTACTCCGCCAAATACGGATACACCTCCGTGAGCTTTGGCAATGTTATTGATCAATTCCATAATGAGTACTGTTTTACCCACTCCAGCCCCCCCGAATAATCCGATTTTTCCTCCACGGCGATAAGGGGCTAAAAGATCCACTACTTTAATTCCTGTTTCAAAAATAGATAATTTTGTATCTAACTCAATAAAAGCAGGCGCAGATTTATGAATAGGGGATGTTGTCCGAGTATCTACAGGGCCTAAATTATCAATAGGCTCTCCCAGTACGTTGAAAATTCGTCCTAGAGTCGCTCCACCGACTGGAACACTCAGAGGAGCTCCCGTGTCAATCACTTCCATTCCTCTCATTAGACCATCTGTAGCACTCATAGCTACAGCTCTAACTCGATTATTTCCTAATAATTGTTGTACCTCGCAGGTCACATGAATTTCTTGACCGACAGTATCTCGACCCTGAACTACTAGCGCGTTATAAATATAGGGCATCTTGCCCCGGGGAAAGGCTACATCCAATACCGGACCAATGATTTGGACGATACGCCCCAGCTTTTTTTTTTGAAGCGTGGAATCCCCAGGACTAGAAGCAGTAGGGTTGAGTCTCATAAGAATCTAATAATAAAAAAACAAAGTGAAATATGCCGCAATTTTTTGCGAAAAGTCAAATTAGCGAATCCAAAAGAAGTTTTTGTTTGATAGCAAGTTGATTCGGTTAATTCAATAATAAATGGAATGGGAGC